AGGGGGATTCTTTGAGGCCAAAATGGATTTGCCTTGATATCTAATATAATGTGTGAAAAAATCCTTGAACAAGCATAGGGTGGCCCCAAAATCAGTAGCAATGACTTCTGAAAAATATTCTATTTTTCCATAGAAATATATTCGCTCAAGAAAGACCCGATAAAATGTTGATCGTAAATGAGAGGATTGGTTACGAAGAAAAAAGAAGACGGATTCGTATTCATATACATAAGAGTTATATAGGAATAAGAAAAATCTTGGATTACTTTTCGCAAAAAAGGAACTCAATTTCTTTGAAATAATAAGCGGGTCCCAATTCCCATACTCGTGAAGAAAGAGTCGTAATAAATGGAAATAGGAGGGGTCTTTCGCCCAGTAACGAATAGTTTGAACCAATTTTTCTAGATGGATGGGATAAGGTATTAGTACATCTAACACATAATTTAAATGCGACAATTTGCTCTCTAAAAAAGAAAATATTGAATGAATTGATCGTAAATTATGAGATTTTACTATTTTTAACTTTTCTAAAGAAGATACTAATTGTAGGGAAAATGGAATTTCCACAATGACTGAAAAGCCCTCTGATATCATTTTAGAATACAATTTTTTGTTGTACCTAAAAAATCGATTTTGGTTCGAATCATTAAAAGAAAAAATAAAGAGATTCTTTTGATATATTCCAGCAATTAAACGTTTTACAATTAGTAAACTAAATTTATTATCATAACCTATATTTTCGAATAAAATCGATCTATGGAAACCACGATCATGAACAAGGGTATAAATATACTCCCGAAACATAAGTGGGTATAGAAAGTCGTTTTTTTGAGATCTATCTAGTTCGAAATATCTTTGATATTTCTCTATTTTCATTTTCAATTTGATTTGATTGAAGCAAAGATAGGCGATTTCTTGGGTTATTAAATGATACATAGTGCGATATCATAAAAACAAAATGGTATAATAGATACCTCAGAAATAGGTAAAAGCATCAACGGACTCTCTATCTTTTTATCCATCTAAATGGTTAGAAATCCTTTACTTTTTCAAACCAATCGCTCTTTTGATTTTGGAAAATTTTTGATTATCAATATACTCTTTCTTCTACACATTCAGCCACCCTCCCGGCGGAAAATAGCTAATAGTTAGGACTCATTCAAGAAATTGAAAATGCATTGGGGTTTTCCGCATCAGGCACTAATCGATTTTTAACATCGAATTCAGAATTCAATTGGAAAATCATTCAAATTAAGAACGAGAGCTCCTTTCTTTTTTGTTCCCCTATAATTTAGAATTCATTTCTAATTGGAGCCGTGGAGCTCTATCCATCTATTTATTAATATTAACTTTAACTCGACCCAACTTTGATTCATTTTGTTATGTTCCACACAAATAATTCAAACAGGGTTTGGAATCGGTCTGGTAAGAAAAAAAGATTCTCAGAATTCTTCATTAAATTAATACGACATGCTATTTTTTCCACTCGTTCCTTTTAGGATCAGTCGTAGTCTTACAAACCATACCGATGGTATGGACGAACCCTTTCTTCATACAAATGCGTAAAAGCTGTTAGCCGCACTTAAAAGCCGAGTACTCTACCATTGAGTTAGCAACCCCAATAAAATAATTAGGTTATGGAGATAGAATCGAAAAAAAAAAAGAAAAAAAAAAGGATAATATAAAAAAAGAATAGAAAAAGTTCTCAAATCAAACTAATAGGTAAAGTAAAAATTGATGGAAAATTTCTTATTTCTTACGCTATTCATTGCTTAACACATTGCTTAAGGTTTCTTTTTTTTTTTTCTATTTCTTTTTATTAATTTATTGAATAGACATATGGATATAACTAAACTATTCTAACAAAAGCCTTCTTATATTTTATTTATATTTTATTTTTCTTATATTTTATTTTATTTAATATTCTTTAAATTAAAATAAAATGAAAAAAAAAATTGTATCACAGAAATTTTTACAACTCCATCATTTTAGTTGTATTTGAATGAAGAAAAAAAAGCAAAGCTATGGAATAGGGAAAAATGGATCCACAAATAAGATCCAATTACCCAGATTGGATTATATTTATCTGATACATTGTTGTCAATATGAATGTAAATGTGTTAAGAAAAAAGACATAATGAATAAAACAAAAGAATTAACTCAAATGAATTCCATTTTAAAAAATGAAATTGACTATCTATCAATTTATTATAGAATAATTATAGAATAATATATAGAATAATAAAGAATCAAAATTAAATGCATAATAAAAAAAAACACTATGTAGAATATAAAATATAAGTAGAATATAAAAAAAACTTATAATAAAAACTCAGGACTTGGATTGGCACTACATAGAGAATATCTACATAGATACAAATAAAAAACCGTAAGTAGAAAAATTAAGAAAGAATTTGGAAAAATTTCTCAGGATTATTCGATATTCAATCTCAATATACGAAGACTAAGAAAGCCCAAACAATGAAAAACAACACATTGAAGATAATGTCAAATTTTCCAATTTTGAGGCTAAATTACTTCATTTAGTTACTTTATTTTTTCCATCCATCTGAATCTTAGTCTTAATTTCTATCAATTAATTTCTATCAATAAGATTCAAAAAAATTGAAATCATAGTCTAATTGACTCTAATTAATTTGATGATTTTATAGATTTCGTTGACATTCTAATTTTATCTAATTCTATATACATAACCAGAACTTCAAATCATTTTTATCAAGTTTATCAAGTTAAGTTGGAGGAGGATAAAACTTATCATATGTTTCTAGGGGCCTTTTATCTACCTCTATCCTCCAGAAGAACTTTTCATGATATTTTCAAGAGGACGAGGATTTTGATGGAACTTTTATTTATTATTAAAATGAAAAACAATTGAAATTAAATTAGTAATTAATGAAATATTCAAAAGAGGTTGTAGGTAATTTCTACACATATACATATATATCTACACATATATCTTTGTATAAGTATAAGATAAGCATTTTATCTATTATTTCCGATTTCCTTCTCTATTCATATTCCAGGAATAGCTTTTTTTCTAACATGAAATGCCTTATCATATTTTTTTATAACGAATAAAAAATACTTTTTTTTTTTAATTCTTTTGATCAACGTTTCCACCTTTCCTTAAAAAAATCGATTTAATTACTATTATTTTATTTGAACACGAAATTCTTTGTGAATTTGTGAAAAAGGGATGATTTCGAGAAAAGTCATTAAAAAAAAAATAAAGAAGAATTTCACTTATTATACTCTTAAATCTTCAACAAAAGGTTGTTTAAAAAGACAACTTTTATTTTGAAATCTTTATCTTTATTTCTATTATTTAAATATATAGAAGCAATATGCTTTTATAGAAGCAATATGCTTTGGGACGGAAGGATTCGAACCTTCGAATAGCGGGACCAAAACCCGTTGCCTTACCACTTGGCGACGCCCCATTTCCATTTCTATTTCGATTTAACACTAATTAAAACGAATATTAATATTAGTATTAGTATTGGCTCTTCGTCAATTACCGGCCAAATATCTCTGAATTGGATTCGCTTGTTGTTTGGATTTTGATATGTGTAAATATCGAATTAAACGAAATTTATTGATCATAATATATAATTCAATTAAGATATTGTATGAAAATAGGATTTCTTCTATTCTTTTCTTTTTTTAATTGAGAATTGAAGGATTTTTGATTGGGTGAGTTTCAAGTTTTTAGTCTACCTTACTTTAAATATCCATTTCTATATCAATGGGATATTAATAACTCAGTCAAAAGTCAAAATACAATTATCTTTAGGAAAAAGATGTTTGTTATGCTTAATATTTTTAGTTTTATTTGTATCTGTCTTAATTCTGCCCTTTATTCAAGCAGTTTTTTGTTTACAAAATTGCCGGAAGCATACGCTTTTTTGAATCCAATAGTAGATGTTATGCCAGTAATCCCTCTGTTCTTTTTTCTATTAGCTTTTGTTTGGCAAGCTGCTGTAAGTTTTCGATAAGATTTTTAATACTGTCCTAGAAGAATTCATGATTTATTCGAGAAAAAATTCTAACAATTTGTAAGATCAGATAAGTCTTCTAATAAAAATCCTTAATTCAAACATTGAAATTTTTGTATAGATGCGAAAAATCTGGATTACCCCATTTCCTCATTCTGATTGATTTTCCATTCGATCGAAAGAGACCCCATTCATTGGATTCCCCACAATATATCTAATTGTAGGTATGAAAGCAAATTTTTGGGAATGAAAGACTTGATTCTTATTACAAATCAATTTAGAAAAATTTTTTTCTATTTCTATATTTCTATAAATTTCTAGAAACCGCTTCGTTTCTTGGTGTGAAAATAGAATATGTGATATAAAAAAAGGGAATCTAGTTTCTTTTTTTTTTTTTTTGCAAACCAAAAAAAGATCTTGGAGATTGTCTAATGCTTACTCTTAAATTCTTTGTTTACACAGTAGTAATATTCTTTGTTTCTCTCTTCATCTTCGGATTTTTATCTAATGATCCAGGACGTAATCCTGGACGTGAAGAATAAAATAAAACAAAAATTCCTTGCTTTCTTTTTAAATGTTCTTAACATTTTATCTATTTTTATCTTTAATTTTATCTATTTTTATCTTTAAATAGAATTCTTTAAGAAATTGGAAAGATAAAAAAAGACAAAGTTATTAAAAGTTATTAACAGAACTGGAAAGAGAGGGATTCGAACCCTCGGTACGAAAAACTCATACAACGGATTAGCAATCCGACGCTTTAGTCCACTCAGCCATCTCTCCCAATCGAAAAAAGAGAATTACCATGTTACATTACATTAATGGGTAAGGCTTGAAAGTCCTTTTCTATGCCCCTTTTTTTATCTTTTTTTTTATTACATTATTCCTTTTGTTTCGTTTTATTCCATTACTTTTATACTTTTATACTCTATTCTATATTATCATAAAATATACTATCATATTCTAGTCTATATTCTAGACTAT